CTGGGATAGTATTTTACTTGCTCAAGTAATGAGAGGTTTTTTATTAGTAACCCAATCAATTCTTAGAAAATATATTATATTACCTTCATTGATAATAGCTAAAAATATCGTCCGTATACTATTATTTCAATTTCCGGAATGGTATGAGGACTTAAAGGATTGGAATAGAGAAATGCATGTTAAATGTACCTATAACGGCGTTCAATTATCAGAAAAAGAATTTCCAAAAAACTGGTTAACAGACGGCATTCAGATCAAGATCCTATTTCCTTTTCGTCTTAAACCTTGGCACAGATCTAAGTTACGAGCCCCTTATAATGATCCAATGAAAAAGCAAGGTCAAAAAAATGATTTTTGTTTTTTAACAATTTTTGGAATGGAAGCTGAACTACCTTTTGGTTCTCCCAGAAAAAAACTTTCATTTTTTGAACCGATTTTAAAAGAACTCAAAAAAAAAATGAAAAAATTGCAAAAGAAATGTTTTATAATTCTAGGAATTTTTAAAGAACAAACAAAATTTTTTCTAAATGTCTCAAAAAAACCAAAAAAATGGATCATTAAAAACATTCTGTTTATAAAAGAAATAATAAAAGAACTCTCAAAAATAAACCCAATTATATTATTTGGATTGAGAAAAATAGAAGTATATGAATTGAGTGAAATTAAAAAAGATTCAATAATCAGTAATCGGATGATTCAGGAATCGTCCATTCAAATTAGATCTCAGAATTGGACAAATTATTCATTAACAGAAAAAAAAATGCAAGATCTGACTGATAGAATAAACACAATCATAAATCAAATAGAAAAAATTACAAAAGACAAGAAAAAGGGATTTATAACTTCAGATAGAAATTTGAGTTCTAACAAAATAAGTTATGATGATAAAAGATTGGAATCACAAAAAAATATTTGGCAGATATTAAAAAGAAGAACTGCTCGATTAATCCGTAAATCCCATTATTTTATAATATTTTTCATTGAAAAGATATACATAGATATCTTTCTATCTATGATTAATATTCCTAGTATCAATACACAACTTTTTCTTGAATCAACAAAAAAAAATTTTAATAAAAACATTAACAGTAATGAAGCAAATCAAGAAAGAATTAATAAAACAAATCAAAGTTTAATTAAATTTATTTCGATTATAAAAGAGTCACTTTCTAATACTAATATTAGTCTTAGTCAAAACAATTCAAAGACTTTTTTTGACTTATCTTACTTTTCACAAGCATATGTATTTTACAAATTATCACAAACCCAACTTATTAAGTTAGAGAAATTGAAATCCGTATTTCAATATAATGGAACCCCCTTTTTTCTTAAGAATGAAATAAAGGATTTTTTTGTTGTAAGACAAGAACTATTTCATTCCGAATTAAGACCTAAGAATCTTCGCAATTCTGGAATGAATCAATGGACAAATTGGTTAAGGAGTCATTATCAATATCAATGTGATGTATCTCAAATTAAATGGTCTAGAGTAGTACCACAAAAATGGCGAAATATATTGAACTGTATAGCTCAAAATAAAGATTTATATAAAGATTTGTGTGATTTATATGAAAAAGATGAATTAATTCACTACGAAAAAAAAACAAAAATTGAAACGGATTTATTATTGAATCAAAAGGATAATTTTAAAAAACAATATGGATATGATCTTTTAGCATATAAATCTATAAATTATGAAACTAAGAAGTACTCTTCAATTTATGGATCACCATTACAAGTAAAAACTAACCAAGATATTTTTTATAATTACAACACACATAAACAAAAATCATTTAATATGGTAGAAGATGATATTCGAGATATGGATAAAAATACGGATAGAAAATATTTTGATTGGAGAATTCTCGATTTTTGTCTTAAAACGAAGGTCGATATTGAGGCCTGGATCAATATTGATACTGACACTAACAGTAATAAATATACTAAGACTAGGGTTAATAAGTATCAAATAATTGATAAAATCAATAATAAGGGTCTTTTTTATCTCACACTTCAGCAAGATCAAAAAATCAACCTATCCAATCAAAAACCCCTTTTGGATTGGATGGGAATGAATGAAGAAATACTAAGTCGTCCCATATCAAATCTGGAACTTTGGTTCTTGCCAGAATTTGTGAGACTTTATAATACGTATAAAATGAAACCGTGGGTTATACCAATTAAATTACTACTTTTTAATTCTAATATAAAAAAAAATGCTAGTGAAAACAAAAGCATCACTGGAAATAAAAAAAGAGATCCTTTTATATCAATATCGTCGAATGAAAAAAAATCTCTTGAATTAGAAAACCGAAATCAAGGAGAAAAAGAATCCACGGGCCAAGCAGATCTTAAATCAGCTCTTTCAAACCAAGAAAAAGATGTTGAAGAAGATTATACGGGATCGGACATGAAAAAACATAGAAATAAAAAGCAATACAAGATCAATACAAAAGCGGAGTTTGATTTCTTCCTAAAAAGGTATTTGTATTTTCAATTGAGATGGGATGATTCTTTAAATAAAAAAATAATCAATAACATCAACGTATATTGTCTCCTGCTTAGACTGATAAATCCAAGAGAAATTACTATATCCTCTATTCAAAGGGGCGAAATGAGTCTGGATATTTTGACGATTCAGAAAGATGTAACTCTTACAGAATTTATTAAAAGGGGATTTTTGATTATTGAACCAATTCGTCTAGCTATAAAAAATGATGGAAAATTTATTATGTATCAAACCCTCGGTATTTCATTAGTTCATAAAAGTAAACATCAAATAAATCAAAGATACCGAGAAAAAAAACATGTTGATAAGAATTCTGATGAAGTCATTACAAAACATCAAAAGATGACTGGAAATAGATATAAAAAAAATTATGATTTGTTTGTTCCTGAAAATATTTTATCGCCTAGACGTCGTAGAGAATTGCGAATTCTAATTTGTTTAAATTCTAAGAATAGACATAGAAAGGCATCTTTTTGTAATGGGAATGAGGTAAACAGTCAAGTTGTGGATAAAAGCAAAAAATATAAAAAAAAACTTATAAAATTAAAGCTATTTCTTTGGCCCAATTATCGATTAGAAGATTTAGCTTGTATGAATCGTTATTGGTTTAATACCAATAATGGCAGTTGTTTCAGTATGGTAAGGATACATATGTATCCGCGATTGAAAATTCATTAATAGTACATTTTTCCTATATTTCCCATACCATATCTGGTCTATGACGACAAAGAGATGCACGCATACATTGTCTTACATTCCATTCTGATACATGATACTAATTCAATGACATATCAATTAGATCTAGAATGAACAAAAATTTCTTATTTTAGGTCTAAACTTTTATCTTTTGTGAGTGAAGAAACCAACCATACTTTTGTATCCCCTTTCAAATCCAATTTTAAAATGAAAATAGGATTGAGTAAGTTTTATTAAATTAAAAAAATTAGAAATTAATAACGAAATTCAAATTATTGTATATACCAAATAAAAATTAGGGGCATTATTATTACTGATCAATAAAGATATCTATCAATAAAAAATATCTTAAAATAAAAAGAGGGGGGGAGAGAAGATTTCAGTTTATGGTAAAAAATTCATTCATCTCAGTTATTTCACAAGAAGAAAAAGACGAAAACAGAGGATCTGTTGAATTTCAAATAGTTAGTTTCACCAATAGGATACGAAGACTTACTTCACATTTACAATTACACAAAAAAGACTATTTATCTCAGAGAGGTTTACGTAAAATTTTGGGAAAACGCCAACGATTACTGTCTTATTTGTCAAAGAAAAATAGAATATGTTATAAAGAATTAATTAATCGGTTGGATATTCGGGAGTCAAAAACTCGTTAATTTTATTTTTATAAAGGCATTTTGAATTATTTGATTTATTAGATCTTGAATTTTAATGAACTTTTTTTCGTTTTCAGCAATTCATGAAAGAATGAATCGAGGAAAAACCTATGAATATACCGGCTACAAGAAAAGACCTCATGATAGTCAATATGGGCCCCCACCACCCATCAATGCATGGTGTTCTTCGACTCATCATTACTCTAGATGGTGAAGATGTTATTGACTGTGAACCAATATTGGGTTATTTACACCGAGGAATGGAAAAAATTGCGGAAAATCGAACAATTATACAATATTTGCCTTATGTAACACGGTGGGATTATTTAGCTACTATGTTCACAGAAGCAATAACTGTAAACGGACCGGAACAGTTGGGAAATATTCAAGTACCTAAAAGAGCCAGCTATATCAGAATAATTATGTTGGAGTTGAGTCGTATAGCTTCTCATCTGTTATGGCTCGGTCCTTTTATGGCGGATATTGGTGCACAAACTCCCTTTTTCTATATTTTCAGAGAAAGAGAATTAGTATATGATCTATTCGAAGCTGCCACCGGTATGAGAATGATGCATAATTATTTTCGTATCGGAGGAGTAGCGGCCGATCTACCTCATGGCTGGATAGATAAATGTTTGGATTTCTGCGATTATTTTTTAACAAGAGTTGCTGAATATCAAAAACTTATTACACGAAATCCTATTTTTTTAGAACGAGTCGAGGGAGTAGGCATTATTGGTAGAGAGGAAGTAATAAATTGGGGTTTATCGGGACCAATGCTGCGAGCTTCCGGAATACAATGGGATCTTCGTAAAGTTGATCATTATGAATGTTACGACGAATTTGATTGGGAAGTACAGTGGCAAAAAGAAGGAGATTCGTTGGCTCGTTATCTAGTCCGAATTGGTGAAATGATAGAATCCGTAAAAATTATTCAACAGGCCCTGGAAGGAATTCCAGGGGGACCCTATGAGAATTTAGAAATACGATACTTTGATAGAGAAAGGAATCCGGAATGGAATGATTTTGAATATCGATTTATTAGTAAAAAGCCGTCTCCTACATTTGAATTGCCGAAACAAGAACTTTATGTGAGAGTAGAAGCCCCAAAGGGAGAATTGGGAATTTTTCTCATAGGGGATCAGAGTGGTTTTCCTTGGAGATGGAAAATCCGCCCGCCGGGTTTTATCAATTTGCAAATTCTTCCGCGGTTAGTTAAAAGAATGAAATTGGCTGATATTATGACGATACTAGGTAGTATAGATATCATTATGGGAGAAGTTGATCGTTGAAATGATAATTGATACACCGGAAGTACAAGATATCGATTCTTTTTCTAGATTAGAATTTTTTAAAGAAGTTTATGGAATTCTATGGGTTCTTGTTCCTATTTTGACTCTTGTAGTGGGAATCACAATAGGCGTACTGGTAATTGTATGGTTAGAAAGAGAAATATCGGCAGGGATACAACAACGTATTGGACCTGAATACGCCGGCCCTTTGGGAGTTCTTCAAGCTCTAGCAGATGGGACAAAACTACTTTTCAAAGAAAATCTTTTTCCATCTAGGGGGGATACTCGTTTATTCAGTATCGGGCCATCCATAGCAGTCATATCAATTTTAGTAAGCTATTCAGTAGTTCCTTTTGGATATCACCTTGTTTTAGCGGATCTCAATATCGGTGTTTTTTTATGGATTGCTATTTCCAGTATTGCTCCAATTGGACTTCTTATGTCGGGATACGGGTCAAATAATAAATATTCCTTTTTAGGCGGTCTACGAGCTGCTGCTCAATCGATTAGTTATGAAATACCATTAACTTTATGTGTGTTATCAATATCTCTACGTGCGATTCGTTGATACATAGACATAAACTTTTCTCTATTCCTTCCTTTCAAGGAAAGGGTTGGAATGGATTGAGTAGATATCTTAATTTTTTTTTTTATTCATTATTCGGGTTGATGAACTAAATCAAATAGTTATATGAGTGAAAGAAAACAGCTTATATATAAATTCGCAGTAAAAAGATTGATTCTCATTTTCTATGTATAAGAGTTAGAGAGTTAAGCGGAAATAAACATAAACAGAAGAGACCGTTTCCCCCAAGATTGGTTGATTAGTCATCCTGACTTGAAGCGGGTTCAAAAGATCAACCGTATTGAGTTTTCACTATCATTTTTATGTATTAGCATAACGGGGGATTGAGCAAAAACGAGTGGATGGTTAGAAACACGAACATATGGAAAGGATTAGTAATGGAGACTATGTAAATTCTCCAAAAGGACATTTTTACATAATATACAAACAAAGAATACTAATTGGGGCTTTAAGTTGGTAGAAATGATCAGGCAGTACTCCCCATGACACGATTCCGATCCAGAGTATACTCCTATCCACCGATTTAATAAATAACTATTCGAAACGAAATAATCCTTTACTTTATTTTGAAAGCCCTCTTTTTCTCAGAAATAGAAAGAAGAATAGGAACGAAAAAAAAAAAAAAAAAAAGATATACTTTATTTATTATTTGTTACTTTTATTCTTTCCCATATACATATTAATAGATATAGAATTTGTGTCATAATTCATTAATTAATATAGAATTTTTTTTTTCGTACGTGAAACCAACGGGTTATTTATATTTTTACAAGAAGTATTTTATTGAACAGTTAAGTTATTACTGAACAAAGAAGAATTGAAATTATTATTGAAATTAATTAAATTAAAGAAAGGATGAGATCAATTCAGAAGTACTTTTTTGATTTTATTTTGAATTAAAATAATTCTAACAGACAGAATTCAATTGGTCTAATTTGGGACCGGCCGATAGTTATCCATCCTACAAACATATCAAGATTCAAAAAAGAATACTGACGCGGTCCCTATATTTATTTCTGGCCTTCAAGGAGCCGTATGAGGTGAAAATCTCATGTACGGTTCTGTAATAGCGATGGTAACAGTGATGGTATCACCGACTATAATTATCTAACAGTTTAAGTACAATTGATATTGTTGAGGCGCAATCAAAATATGGTTTTTGGGGATGGAATTTGTGGCGTCAGCCTATAGGGTTTATCATTTTTATTATTTCTTCCCTAGCAGAATGTGAGAGATTACCTTTTGATTTACCAGAAGCAGAAGAAGAGTTAGTAGCAGGTTATCAAACCGAATACTCGGGTATAAAATTTGGGTTATTTTATGTTGCTTCCTATCTAAACCTATTGGTTTCTTCATTATTTGTAACAGTTCTTTACTTGGGAGGTTGGAATATATCTATTCCGGACATATATGTTTCTGAGCTTTTTGAAATAAATAAAACATGTGGCGTTTTTGGAGCGATAATTGGTATCTTTATTACATTAGCTAAAACTTATTTGTTCTTGTTCATTCCTATCACAACAAGATGGACTTTACCGAGGCTAAGAATGGACCAACTATTGAATCTTGGATGGAAATTTCTTTTACCTATTTCTCTCGGTAATCTATTATTAACAACTTCTTTCCAACTCTTTTCACTGTAAAGTAACATTCTATATTCACAATGTGTCTCAAACAAGAGAAATAAACAAACATAAAACTATTCATATATATATTAACGATATGTTCTCTATGGTAACTGGGTTCATGAATTATGGTCAACAAACAGTACGAGCTGCAAGGTACATTGGTCAAAGTTTCATGATTACTTTATCCCACGCAAATCGTTTACCCGTAACTATTCAATATCCTTATGAAAAATTAATCACCGCGGATCGTTTCCGCGGTCGAATCCATTTTGAATTTGATAAATGTATTGCTTGTGAAGTATGCGTTCGTGTATGTCCTATAGATCTACCCGTTGTTGATTGGAAATTGGAAAATGATATTCGCAAGAAACGGCTGCTTAATTACAGTATTGATTTCGGAGTCTGTATATTTTGTGGTAATTGCGTTGAGTATTGTCCAACGAATTGTTTATCAATGACTGAAGAATATGAACTTTCTACTTATGATCGTCACGAATTGAATTATAATCAAATTGCTTTGGGTCGTTTACCAATGTCAGTAATTGACGATTATACAATTCGAACAATTTTGAATTCGCCTCAAATAAATAAGTAAATCTCTTATTAACGAATAATTTATAATTACTTTACTAATAACTAATATAGAAGGAATTTAGGTTTCTTTCGTGTTGTTTGGTCAATAACTACAAATACCAACTATTGATTGGTTGGTAAGAAACGCGTCTTAATTTGGATTGAAAATCCATTAATTAATATATCCATAATTGTTTTAAAATATATAGTTTCGAATTAGAACGACTCTTTCAGATAAAGAATGAAATTAGTCCAATAATAGTACTCACATTTATTCATATCCCTTAGTATTTATTTACTTAGGATTAAATTAGGAATTGCTCAAAAATCATAAAAAAAAAATTTTCTGGTCGGGTCTCAATAAGGTCATGAAAAACATTTCTATTTATCTCTTATTTTACATATAATGGATTTGCCCGGACCAATACATGATTTTCTTTTAGTCTTTCTGGGATCGGTTCTTATACTAGGAGGTATGGGGGTGGTATTATTTACCAACCCCATTTATTCTGCCTTTTCATTGGGACTGGTTCTTGTTTGTATATCCTTATTCTATATTCTATTAAACTCTTATTTTGTAGCTGCTGCACAACTCCTTATTTACGTGGGAGCTATAAATGTTTTAATCGTATTTGCTGTGATGTTCATGAATGGTTCAGAATATTACAAAGATTTGAATCTTTGGACCATTGGGGATGTGGTTACTTTGCCAGTTTGTACAAGTATTTTTGTTTTACTCATGATTATTATTACGGATACGTCATGGTACGGAATTATTTGGACTACAAGATCAAACCAGATTATAGAGCAAGATTTGATAAGTAATAGTCAACAAATTGGAATTCATTTATCAACAGATTTTTTTCTTCCATTTGAATTCGTTTCGATAATTCTTTTAGCCGCTTTGATAGGTGCAATTGCCGTGGCGCGACAGTAAAAAATTTATAGAATTAGCAATGCACATTAAACTCTGTTCGGTTTTATTACATTACATTTATTTCCCTTTAATTAAAGATTGTTTATGTCTAAAATAGAAATTATTCAATCTATTCTATTAACAATAGAAAATCTGCCTTTGTTCCGTACTTTTTTTTATTCTAGTCAATTGAATCTGTTGAATTGTTGTTCAGTTCATATTGAAATGAATCGAAATTGATAAGGAGTTGGTCAATGATGCTCGAACATGTACTTGTTTTGAGTGCCTACTTATTTTCTATCGGTATCTATGGATTGATCACGAGCCGGAATATGGTTAGAGCCCTTATGTGTCTTGAACTTATACTGAATGCGGTTAATATGAATTTCGTAACATTTTCTGATTTTTTTGATAGTCGCCAATTAAAAGGAAATATTTTCTCAATTTTTGTTATAGCTATTGCAGCCGCTGAAGCAGCTATTGGCCCGGCTATTGTTTCATCAATTTATCGTAACAGAAAATCAACTCGTATCAATCAATCGAATTTGTTGAATAAGTAGTATTAATCATATAAATTCTAATATTCATAAATTAGAATTACCATGACCATACGTTACGTAATAATACATGTTTTCAAAAATGTAAGAAATTAAAGTATCTTGGCTCTATCGCATGAGTCAATCCAGAAGTAGATTGATTAGAAAAATTATGATAAATTATTGATTCATCTGGTGTCTAAATATATGATTCATTTACAAGTTTACTAGATCGAAACTTTCTGACATTCAAAAATTTATAGATCCAAATGTCACATTCAGTAAAGATTTATGATACGTGTATAGGGTGTACTCAATGCGTGCGCGCCTGCCCAACGGATGTATTAGAAATGATACCTTGGGACGGGTGTAAAGCTAAGCAAATTGCTTCTGCTCCAAGAACAGAGGACTGTGTCGGTTGTAAGAGATGTGAATCCGCCTGTCCGACAGATTTCTTGAGTGTTCGAGTTTATTTATGGCATGAAACAACTCGAAGTATGGGTCTGGCTTATTAATACGTTCCAGAAAACCCCACTTGAATACATTTGATTTTTTTACCTTTACCGACAAAAACCCGCGCTCAAAAACTATTTATTTTGAGCACGGGTTTTTCTGGTCCAAGTTTATCTTGTTTTTACCATGAATAATTTTCCTTGGTTAACGCTAGTTGTAGTTTTGCCAATATTCGCGGGTTCCTTAATTTTCTTTCTCCCTCATAGAGGAAATAAGATAATTCGGTGGTATACTATAGGTATATGCACAATTGAACTCCTTCTAACAACCTATGCATTCGGTTATCGTTTCCAATTGGATGATCCATTAATGCAACTGACAGAGGATTATAAATGGATCGATTTTTTTGATTTTTACTGGAGATTGGGAATAGATGGAATTTCTATAGGACCCATTTTACTGACAGGATTTATCACAACTTTAGCTACTTTAGCGGCTCGGCCGATTACTCGAGATTCCCGACTATTCCATTTTCTGATGTTAGCAATGTATAGCGGTCAAATAGGACCATTTTCTTCTCGAGACCTTTTACTTTTTTTCATCATGTGGGAGTTAGAATTAATTCCAGTTTATCTACTTCTATCCATGTGGGGGGGAAAGAAACGTTTGTATTCGGCTACAAAATTTATTTTGTACACTGCAGGAAGTTCCGTTTTTTTATTAATGGGAGTTTTGGGTATTGGTTTATATGGTTCCAATGAACCAACATTAAATTTTGAAACATCAGCTAATCAATCGTATCCTGTAGCACTGGAAATAATATTCTATATTGGATTTCTTATTGCTTTTGCTGTCAAATCACCGATCATACCCTTACATACATGGTTACCAGACACCCATGGAGAGGCACATTACAGTACTTGTATGCTTTTAGCCGGAATCTTATTAAAAATGGGAGCGTATGGATTGGTTCGGATCAATATGGAATTATTACCCCACGCCCATTCTATATTCTCTCCCTGGTTGATTATAGTAGGCACAATTCAAATAATCTATGCAGCTTCAACATCTCCCGGTCAGCGTAATTTAAAAAAAAGAATAGCCTACTCTTCTGTATCTCATATGGGTTTCATAATTATAGGAATTGGTTCTATAAGCGATACAGGACTCAACGGAGCCATTTTACAAATAATCTCTCACGGATTTATTGGCGCTGCGCTTTTTTTCTTGGCGGGAACGAGTTATGATAGAATACGTCTTGTTTATCTCGACGAAATGGGCGGAATGGCTATCGCAATTCCAAAAATATTCACGACTTTCAGTATCTTATCAATGGCTTCTCTTGCATTACCGGGCATGAGCGGTTTTGTTGCCGAATTGTTAGTTTTTTTTGGAATACTTACTAGTCAAAAATATCTTTTAATGACAAAAATATTAATAACTTTTGTAATGGCAATTGGAATGATATTAACTCCTATTTATTCATTATCTATGTTACGCCAGATGTTCTATGGATACAAGCTTTTTAATGCCCCAAACTCTTATTTTTTTGATTCTGGACCGCGAGAATTATTTGTTTCGATCTCTATCCTTTTACCTGTAATAGGTATTGGTGTTTATCCCGATTTCGTTTTATCATTATCAGTTGACAAGGTCGAAGCTATTATATCCAATTATTTTTTTCGATAGTTTTTGTGAGTAAACCAAAAAATGAAACTGAAATCCCATGATTTTAAAAATGGTTGATTGTACAATAAAAAAATGAGTCTTTTATATTCTTTTAAGTAAAATAAATAAATTGGAATTCTATTATAATTATAACTAGATATCTTTTGAATTTGTGAGAACCATTTGAATCAAGTAATGGAAATGATTCAAATGGTTCTTGATTGTTTACATGAAGTTTTCGTATATATACCTGTATGCCGTCCTATGTTTCTATTCGTCAAGTCTTTTATTCAATTAGATGTTAATGTAAATGAACCATAACTATGCAACCCTATTCCTAATAGATTAACCCCAAAATAGCATATCCAAATTATAAGAAAGCCCATTGAGGCCACAATTGCAGAATTTACACTTTCAAAATTTTTATTTGTTCTAATATGTAAATAAATAGCGAATATGGTCCAAGTAATAAATGCCCAAGTCTCCTTTGGATCCCAATTCCAATATGATCCCCATGCTTCATTAGCCCATACTGCTCCTGAAAGAATACCTACGGTTAAAAGGATAAACCCTAGACTAATAATACGATAACTCCAACGATCCAATTGTTGAATCAATTGATACCTGTAATAATTTTGAGACGAAATAAAAGAAGTGTTTCGTAAGACATTGTTTCTTTCGTTCACGTATTGAATCTCACTAAAGTAAACTGACTCATTTTCTAAATTATTGCTTTTACTAAAAATCCTTATGAATTTTCGAAATGTAATGACTAGAAGAGCTAGTGATAATAAAGATCCACACAAAAGAGCTGCATAGCTCAATACCATCATACTTACGTGCATCATTAACCAATGGGATTGGAGAGCGGGTACTAATATCGCGGATTGATGCATTTCAGTTAAAAGACCCGAAGTAGCAAAACCTTGAGTAAAAATAGCACTTGGCGCGGTTATTGCGCTTAAATGGTTTTTATGTTTTTTAAAATACGGAATAATATGAATAATGGAAAAACTCCACGAAAGAAAAATTAATGATTCATATAAATCACTTAATGGTAAATGCCTCAAATACATCCAACGAGTAACTAATAATCCTGTTATGCAGAAAAAAGTAGCTATCATCCCCTTTTCTGACGAATCATCTAGTCCTACGATTTCATCGACTAATAAAATTATCAAATGAATTGTAATTACAATTGAAACGATCGAAAAGGATATATGAGTTAATATATGCTCTAAAGTTGAAAATATCATAAAAATTATTAAATTTATAAGGGCGTCCCTCAATTATAGGAATTGAAATCGGGAATTGAATTCATTATAGGACTTACTCTTTTAGAAGATGCCATGCCGCCACTCGGACTCGAACCGAGATGCTCTAGCACTGCTTCCTAAGAGCAGCGTGTCTACCGATTTCACCATAGCGGCTTATTCGAAATCATAATAACCTATTTTTATTCAATCGTCGAGCTTGAAGGAGTTAATTCAATCCAATATTTTTTTTTAGGAAACCATTCAAATTGATGAATAAAAACTTGTTTAAAAATTAGGGATTAAAACGTTTTCGTTAACGTTAATAATATTTATTTTTCTTATTATTATCTTTTTATTTAGTTATTTAGTATTTTAGGATGTCAATTTTATTTAAATTTAACTGAACTAACAATGTATTTTTTCGTAGGCTATTACTTTATGCTCTCCTAAAACTAAAATGGAACAGTTGTAACTAGATAATTTTTACTTCAATCCCTGGATATAAGTAAAAAAAATGTTCTGCCTCGTTTGCATTTTTTAATGATTAATTTCTTTTATCATTTATTTTATTAATCTAAAATAAAAAATTCATTTTATCGATTAATAAAAAAATCGAATTTTTATATAACACAATTTCAGCGATACACTCAAAAGATTTATGTAAATATTTGCATAGTTAGGTTGCGTTAGGATTTTTTGTTGTGTAGAGAATTTGCGTTAAGATTTAGCAAACCCATTAAGTTAGGTATTTGGGATGGTCGTATCAATCATATAAAAAAATTTCGTATAGAAATTGTACCGTACTTCAAAATATTTTCTAAATTTTTTAATTAATATATATATATTATATCTTGATCGATCTTCCAATCGAAACATAGGATCTAAAATAGATCACTCAAAATTGGCGCATTCGTCATATAACTACCTAAAAATGTAAACGGGGCTTTTATTAATTTAATTGGGTTTAAGGAATTTATATAGTGATAATAATTTCTAAAACCCAAAATAATGGTTTAAAAGATTATAAAAAAACATTTTAAACTTAATCAATTAGTTTCAACGACCTCTTCTTTATAATATAAAATCAAAAATATAACTAAAAAAAAAATTCTTTTTATTATTGAGTAAGGGCGATGGGGAAAGTGATAATCCCCATCCGGAAAATGATAAAACATACTAAAATGAAAGGCGAAACCTTGCGCTTGCGTTTACCCTTTTTTCAAACAAAAAAGTACCATTCATTTTTAGAATTCAGTAGACAACAGAATTCTTATCTATATCAGAAACGAAAGAAAAATTTGGCTTCAAATTTAAGTAAAACAAATTCAATTTTATATTCGTTTAAATTAAAACATTATGAGACTAAACATTATGAGACTAATTCAAATTCTTTTTTATTTATTTTATTTTTAATGTATATTGTTTATATTTTAATTTATCTTATATATTAATATTTATTCTTTTACTATTATGATGTTAATATTAATTATAATTGATAAATATTATTTATCATTTTTATAACTTATAAATAAACTATAAACAAAATTATATCACTTTATTAGTTATTAGAACGATTCAGATTATTTATTTGTTACACAAAAAAAACTTTTAGAACTCCCGGTAGAAAGAGATTTCGCTAACGAAAAAGCTTTCAATGCTGCCCTATATCCCTTCCTTTTCCAAATATTTTTACGAATACGTTTTTTTGAAATAGAGGTGCGCTTTTTTGGAACTGCCATTAAAAAGTTATAATAGGTTTTTCGGTTGGATGTGAAAGACATCTATTGTTCAAAATCAATTGTTCTTTACTATTCTCTATCTATTTTTTCTCTAAATTAGACTCCAAAAAAAAAAGGGGGGGGGGGGGTAAAAATCACATAAAATATTAATAAGAACGATAAGGTACACTATGCCAAATAGATTGAAGTTGATAAAAAAAAAAAAAAGATTGTCCGTTTCGTTTTCTTTCTATTTTCGTCATGTTACATTTATACATGTAATAAAAAAATCGAAAAGTTTAATAACCCAAACCTTCTCCCGCTTAATAAAAAAAAACTTTAATAATTTTTTTTATTATATTAATTAATTTAATATTAATTTAATTGGTCAAGCTCGAAGAAAGAGTCCACAAAATTTTAATTATCAAATGAGACTAGTAGTTAATCTGTTAAAGGATACAAAATACATAATTTAAAGGCATTTTATTTGCCCCCTTTTTTTTCCGTAAAATTAAAGTGTTGGATATCATAGCATTTCCTACAAATAGCTTTTATTGTAATGGAAGACAAACAATTAGTTACAAAACAAATTGGTTAATGATTCTAAATAACCGAATTACAATAAATAGTTTTAGTTATGGGCTTTATGATTCATATCAAATACTGTTTTTGGTATAATTATTTATCCTTGTTCTATAGATATAAAAAAATTATTGTAATACGTAATAATTAAAATGAAAATTCTAATTTTCATTTTTTATCTTCATAAAATTTTATTTAAAAATTTGAATTTAATATTAACAATTCAGTATTAATAAAATTAAATACGTATTTATTTTTCACTAGTGACTTATTTATATCATTTGACCAATTATAACCTCTTGATTTTAAATATTTGAAGTAGTTTGGAAAGATTCAGAATAATTAAGGCTAGAAAATTCTATTTAAGTTTTATTTTATATATCTTAATTTTTTTTTTATTAACCGACCCCTTTCAAAAGAAAAGAAATAAGAACCGGTGACTCAGAAACAATTAATTAAGATAATTTTTTTTTTTTTTTTTTTTATGGAATATACATATCAATATTCATGGATTATACCTTTCATTCCACTTCCAGTTCCTATCTTAATTGGAACAGGACTTTTACTTTTTCCAACGGCAACAAAAAATCTTCGCCGTATGTGGGCTTTTCCTAGTGTTTTATTATTAAGTATAGTTATGGTTTTTTCAGCCCTTTTTTCTATTCAGCAAATAAATAATAATTCTGTCTATCAATATGTATGGTCTTGGACCATCAATAATGATTTTTCTTTAGAATTTGGCTGCTTGGTTGATCCACTTACTTCTATTATGTCGATATTAATCACTACTGTTGGAATTATGGTTCTTATTTATAGTGACAATTATATGTCTCATGATCAGGGATATTTGAGATTTTTTGCTTATATGAGTTTTTCCAATACTTCAATGTTGGGATTAGTTACTAGTTCTAATTTGATACAAATTTATATTTTTTGGGAATTAGTTGGAGTGTGTTCTTATCTATTAATAGGTTTTTGGTTCACACGACCCAGTGCCGCGAATGCTTGTCAAAAAGCGTTTGTAACTAATCGTGTTGGGGATTTTGGTTTATTATTAGGAATTTTGGGTTTTTATTGGATAACAGGTAGTTTCGAATTTCGGGATTTGTTTGAAATATTCAATAACTTGGTTTATAATAATGAAGTTAATTTTTTATTTGTTACTTTATGCGCCTCCCTATTATTTGCCGGCGCTGTTGCTAAATCCGCCCAATTTCCCCTTCATGTATGGTTACCTGATGCCATGGAAGGGCCTACCCCCATTTCGGCTCTTATACATGCCGCTACTATGGTAGCAGCAGGAATTTTTCTTGTAGCTCGGCTTCTTCCTCTTTTCATAGTTATACCTTACATTCTAAATCTAATAGCTTTGATAGGTATAATAACATTATTTTTAGGAGCCACTTTAGCTCTTGCTCAAAAAGATATTAAGAAAAGCTTAGCTTATTCTACAATGTCTCAATTGGGTTATATGATGTTAGCTCTAGGTATGGGGTCTTATCGAGCTGCTTTATTTCATTTGATTACTCATGCTTATTCGAAGGCATTGTTGTTCTTAGGATCTGGATCAATTATTCATGCGATGGAAGCTATTGTTGGATATTCTCCAGATAAAAGTCAGAATATGGTTCTTATGGGCGGTTTAAGAAAACATGTACCAATTACAAAAACTGCTTTTTTATTGGGTACACTTTCTCTTTCTGGTATTCCACCCCTTGCTTGTTTTTGGTCCAAAGATGAAATTCTTAATGATAGTTGGTTGTATTCACCTATTTTTGCAATAATAGCTTGGTCCACAGCAGGATTAACTGCATTTTATATGTTTCGGATCTATTTACTTGCTTTTGAAGGACATTTAAACGTTTATTTTCAAACTTACAGTGGCAAAAAAAGTAGTTCGTTCTATTCAATGTCTCTATGGGGTAAAGATAAAGAAGGACCCGAAATTATTAAAAAAAATTTGCGTTTATTATATTTATTAACGACGAAAAACAATGAAAAAACTTATTTTTTAAACACATATCGAATTAATAGTAATGAAAATAGTAATGAAAATGTAAGAAGCACGGTGCAGCCTTTTATTAGTATTACTCGTTTTGGCACTAAAAGCACTTTCTCATATCCCCATGAGTCAGACAATACTATGTTATTTCCGATGCTTGTATTAGTTTTATTTACGTTGTTCGTTGGAGTCATAGGAATTCCTTTCTTCAATCAGGAAGGAATAGATTTGGATATATTATCCAAATTGTTAAGTTCATCCATAAATCTTTTACATCAAAATAAAAAGAATTCGGTGGATTGGTATGAATTTATCACAAATGCAATTTTTTCAGTTAGTATAGCTTCTTTCGGAATCCTTATATCGTCTTTTTTATATAAGCCTGTTTATTCATCTTTACAAAATTTGAATTTATTTAATTCATTT